TTAGATGCTTTTTCAGACCTATTGCCGATGCTAAGTAGCAGTCACAAATTTGTATCCATTTTTCATTATATTATGCACAGATCAGCATGGCGAATTCTTAAGCTAAAATGGCGAGCTCTTAAGCTCAAATTGTGGGGATTGTGGACACCGATAAGTGAGATTTCAAGTGATATTTCGTGGAAGTGTTTCCGTAGGCTTCTTCGGGTCGAAGAAATGATTCATCGAAATAATGAGTCACCATTGATATCGACACATCTGAGCTCGCCAAATATTCGGGAGTTCCTCTATTCAAGCCTTTTACTTCTTCTTCTTGCTGGATGTCTCGTTCAGGTACTTCTTTTCTCTGTTTCCCTAGACTCTAGTGAGTTACAGACAGAGTTCGAGAGGATAAAATCTTTGACGATTCCATCATACACGATTGAGGTGTACAAACTTGTGGATGGGTATCCTAAACCTGAACCGAATTCTTTCTGGTTAAAGAATCTCTTTCTAGTTGCTCGGGAACAATTAGAAGATTTTCTAGCGGAAATACTGGGTTTTGCGCTATTTGGTGGTGGTCCCGCTTATGGGGTCAAATTTCTACAGAAGATATTTTTCAATCTCATCGATCTCATAAGTATCATACCAAATCCCATCAATCGAATCACTTTTTCGAGAAATACGAGATATCTAAGTCATACAAGTAAAGAGATCTATTCATGGATAAGAAAAGGGCAAAGGTTTCAGACTCATGATGAAATAGAATCCTGGATCGAGACCTGTGATTGGTTTTTGGATGAAGAGAGAGTTTACTCGTTTCATTTCTCCACCCTAAGGCCAGAAAAAGGGATTGATCAAATTCTATGGAGTCTGACTCATATTGATCGTTTAGTAAAGAGTGACTATGGTTATCAAATGTTTGAACAAGCGGGAGCAATTTACTTACGATACTTAGTTGACATTCATCAAAAGGATCTAATGAATTATGAGTTCAATACATCCTGTTTAGCAGAAAGACGGATATTCCTTGCTCATTATCAGACAATCACTTATTCACAAACCTCGTGTGGGGCCAATAGTTTTCATTTCCCATCTCATGGAAACCCGAAACCCTTTTCGTTCCGCCTAGCGCTATCCCCCTCTAGGGGTATTTTAGTGATAGGTCCTATAGGAACTGGACGATCCTATTTGGTCAAATCCCTAGCGACAAACTCCTATCTTCCTTTTATTACGGTATTTCTGAACAAGCTGGGTTTGAAAATAGTTATTGATGATCTCGATCCTGAGGACTATATGGAAGCGCTTGATGATGTGGATATTGATGGGATTGATAATGATAGCGATCCTGCTAAGGAATATATGGATGCGCTTAGAGATGCGGATGATATTGATGATCGTGACTATTCGAACTTGGACTCGGACCCGGAGCTGAGGGAGGAGTATACGGTGGATGATGAGATACTTAGGTATATCATCGAGTTGGAAATCAACCTAGCTTCTATCAACTTGCAATTCGAATTGGCAAGAACAATGTCTCCTTGCATAGTATGGATTCCAAACATTCATGATCTGTATGTGGATGAGTCGGAGTCCCTCGGTTTATTATTGAACTATCTCTCCGGGGATTGTGAAAGACGGTCCACTAGAGAGATTCTTGTTATTGCTTCGACTCATATTCCCCAAAAAGTGGATCCCGCTCTAATAGCTCCGAATAAATTAAATACATGCATTAAGATACGAAGGCTTCTTATTCCACAACAACGAAAGCACGTTTTCACCCTTTCGTATACTAGGGGATTTCACTTGGAAAAGAAAATGTTCCATACTAATGGATTCGGGTCCATAGCCATGGGTTACAATGCACGAGATCTTGTAGCAATTACCAATGAGGCCCTATCGATTAGTATTACACAGAAGAAATCAATTATAGACACTAATACAATTCGATTCGCTCTTCATAGACAAACTTGGGAGTTGCGAGCGCATGTAAGACCGGTTCCGGATCATGGGATCCTTTTCTATCAGATAGGAAGGGCTGTTGCACAAAATGTACTTATAAATAATTGCTGCCTTATAGATCCTATATCTATCTATATGAAGAAGCAATCATGTTACGAAGGGGATCCTTATTTGTACAAATGGTTCTTCGAACTTGGAACGAGCATGAAGAAATTAACGATACTTCTTTATCTTTTGAGTTGTTCTGCCGGATCGGTCGCTCAAGATCTTTGGTCTCTACCCGGACCCGATGAAAAAAATTGGATCACTTCTTATAGACTCGTTGAGACGGATTCTGGTCTAGTTGATGGCCTATTAGAAGTAGTAGAAGGCGCTCTGGTGGGATCCTCGCTTCTTCGGCCCGAACCGAGGAATCCCTTAGAGATGATGGAAAATGGATCTCGTTCTATCTTTGATCGTAGATTTCTCTACGAATCGGAGTTTAAAGAATGGGCAGAAGGCACCGACCCGCAACAGTTAGCGGAGGATGTAGTCGATCACATAGTTTGGGCTCCTAGAATAT